CGCGAATCATTCAAATGGGGATTTCTTGCTCAAAGATGTTCATTTTTAATATATATCACATGTGATAAGAGAACAGCATTTCCGCTCTTTGTATAAAGAGTAGTGAATGAGAAAGATAAGGAGTTTTGAACCGCTAACGAAAAAAAAGGATAAATAAAAAGGATACGATAAAGAATTAGGGGAAAAAAGGTCTTTTTGGGGATAGAGGGACTTGAACCCTCACGATTTTTGAAATCGACGGATTTTCCTCTTACTATAAATTTCATTCTTGCCGGTATTGACATGTAGAACGGGACTCTATCTTTATTCTCGTCCGATTAATCAGTTCTTCAAAAGATCTATCAGATTATGGAGTGAATGGTTTGATCAATGAATATTCGATTCTTTCTTCAATATGGAATCGATTGACAACAATTCTTCTGTATTATGTATACAGGTTTATCCTTCATCTTTTTTGAAGTTTCGATAGAAGGATTCCTCTACTAACGTAAGACAATCAACTCCATTCGTTAGAACAGCTTCCATCGAGTCTCTGCACCTATCCTTTTTGATTTTCGCTTTCTGAACCTTTGTTTGTTTTCGGAAAACGCGATTTGGCTCAGGATTGCCCATTTTTATTAATTCCAGGGTTTCTCTGAATTTGAAAGTTATCACTTAGTAAGTTTCCATACCAAGGCTCAATCCAATTAAGTCCGTAGCGTCTACCGATTTCGCCATATCCCCCTTTTTGAGATGAAAATTTCATTGTTATCTCATTCCATTTTTTCTTTCATTTATACTGGAATCGTTGAATTCATTAGATAGATGCGGATTCCTGTCTCGAAAAAGTGTTTTCTCCTCTTTGTCTTTGATTTCTGATTTCTTGTCTATCTTCTTTCATCTTCTATATCTATAGGAGGCTCATATTTGGTCCAATCAAATACGATTTTATCATTTCTGTATCGGCAATTCAATATAGGTGGATACATACGCGATACATCTGTCTCTCTTCCACTCATTTCCCACTAAATTTCGAATACTTGAACGGTCGATTCTTTTTTTTTTTTTATGATTTGATTTTTGAATTTAAATCATATAAAAAAATAGAAATTCTATATCGCTAGATTAATCGTTATCTTCTATAATATTTATATCTTCTATAATATTTAACAGTTATTTGAAATTCTATATTCTATTATTTAATATAGTAATATTTATTATGAATAGCGAATATGAATAGCTAAGAATTCAAAATTAAAATAGTATAATAGTGAATAGCAAAGATTCTAAGAGTTTATTGAATTCCTATGCATGTCGAATTTCTGTTATGTGAGCCTGCTTAGCTCAGAGGTTAGAGCATCGCATTTGTAATGCGATGGTCATCGGTTCGATTCCGATAGTCGGCTTTTCTCTATTTATTTTATTCGATGTTTTACATGATTGATAATGCATCTTTGAAATCAAAGAATATTGAAAAAAAATGTCTTCCTCTTTTGGCAAAAGCCATTGATTTATTATGTGATAGGAATTTCCAACTATCTCACGAAAAGAATCCTTTTCTTTTTCTATAATATAGAATATAAAGATCTGGATATTTATCCAACTCATCTCATTATTCTTTAATAGAATAATACTTCAGTAAATTTCGCTTTATTTAGAATTTAGTTCATTTTTAGTTTAGGTTTATTCTGTAGAATGAAATTTCATCAATAAGAATTAATAATTAAATATAAATAAGAAGAAGGAGTCTTTATGTCGCGTTACCGAGGTCCTCGTTTCAAAAAAATACGCCGCCTGGGGGCTTTACCAGGGCTAACTAATAAAAGGCCCAGAGCTGTAAGTGATCTTAGAAACCAATCGCGTTCCGGGAAAAAATCCCAATATCGAATTCGCCTAGAAGAAAAACAAAAATTGCGTTTTCATTATGGTCTTACAGAACGACAATTACTTAAATACGTTCGTATCGCCGGAAAGGCAAAAGGGTCAACAGGTCAGGTTTTACTACAATTACTTGAAATGCGCCTAGATAATATTCTTTTTCGGTTGGGTATGGCTCCGACTATTCCGGGAGCTCGCCAATTAGTTAACCATAGACATATTTTAGTCAATGGTCGTATAGTAGATATACCAAGTTATCGCTGCAAACCTCGAGATACTATTGCGGCGAGGGATGAACAAAAATCTAAAGCTCTAATTCAAAATTCTCTCGATTCATCCCCCCATGAGGAATTGCCAAACCATTTGACCCTTCAACCATTCCAATATAAAGGATTAGTCAATCAAATAATAGATAGTAAATGGGTCGGTTTGAAAATAAATGAATTGCTAGTTGTAGAATATTATTCTCGTCAGACTTAAACCTAACAAAAAAAATCAACACTAATAAGAATAAGCGTTCGACCCATTTTGCTCCCTTTCGGCGAAGTAAATTAACCTAAGGTTAAGATAAATAAGGGTTTGATCCGTATTTTTCTTCCTTCCATTTAGGTATCATAGACCGAGAGGGAGATTTTCATTCCTT